TTAAAAATAAGCTAAATTTAAGCTTTTGGGTTCATACCCCAACTATAAAGGAAACCCCTTTTTTTTAAAAATAAAGTGCCTGATTAAAGGATTATTCTGATAGGATAAATTAAGTAATTTTTTTTACCTTTATTATATTTTATAGAATCAAACTATATCTAATAGTATCAAAAACTATTGTGCATCTTACACTAAAATATAAAATAACTAATTAATGAATTTTAAATTCTTTTAAGATAAATAATTATCTATTTTAAATTTTTTTTAACTCAAATAAAATATTTTTTCTTTTTATTTTATTTTTTAGAACATTAATTTCTATTTCTTCTAATTCTTGATTTGGATGTTGAATTGGTTTAGAAATTAATTTACTTAGATTTATCCCCCTTATTTCTAATTCAAATAATCTTTTTTCCTCAGAAGCATCACTAAAATATTTTTTAACTCAATCAATTGCCTCTATTAATTTTTTATTTACTATTTTAATTAAAATAACTTTATTAAAAAATTTTGAAATAAATAATTTTATTTCTATTATAATAAACTCCTCAATATTAATAAAAATAGGAAGAACCCCCTTTCATTTTTGATTTCCTAATATTGTAGAAGGTTTATCCTGATTTAATAATTTTATTTTAATGACTTGACAAAAAATTACCCCTATAATTCTTTTGTCATATTATTTTAATAAAAATTTTATTATTATTATTATTATTTTTAATATTATTATCGGAGCTATTGGAGGAATTAATCAAACTTCTTTACGTAAACTTATAGCTTTTTCTTCTATTAATAATTTAGGGTGAATAATTTCTTCTATTATAATTAGAGAAACTTTATGATTTTTTTATCTATCTATATACACTTTTATAATTAGTATTATATGTTTTTTATTTCATATATTAAATATATTTTATATTAATCAATTATTTATTAATAATATAAATTTTTTTATTAAAATTAATATATTAATTAATTTTCTTTCTTTAGGTGGATTACCACCATTTATTGGGTTTTTCCCAAAATGAATTATTATTAATTTTTTAATTAATAATAATATATATATATTAACTTTTATTTTTATTATAATAAGCTTAATTATATTATTTTTTTATATTCGAATTACTTACTCTGCATTAATATTTAATTATTTAAAAATAAAATGATTTAAAATTTTTATTAAAAATAATTATTTTTTTTTTATTAATTTTTTTTCTTTTATTTCTTTATCAGGGATAATTTTTAGTACTTTTTTTTTTTATTAAGGTTTTAAGTTAAATTTAAACTAATAATCTTCAAAATTATCTATAAAGAAATTATTCTTTAAGCCTTAATAGATAATACTATTCCTTAAAATTTGCAATTTTACATCATTATTGAATATAAAGCTTAATAAAAGAGAAATTTCTCGTTAATAAATTTACAATTTATCGCTTTTAACCTCAGCCATTTTATTTTTATGCGAAAATGACTTTATTCAACAAATCATAAAGATATTGGAACACTTTATTTTATTTTTGGTATTTGAGCAGGTATAGTAGGAACTTCTTTAAGACTATTAATCCGGGCAGAATTAGGAAACCCTGGGTCTTTAATTGGAGATGATCAAATTTATAATACTATTGTAACAGCTCATGCTTTTATTATAATTTTTTTTATAGTTATACCTATTATAATTGGAGGATTTGGTAATTGATTAATTCCTTTAATATTAGGAGCCCCAGATATGGCTTTCCCCCGAATAAATAATATAAGTTTTTGACTTCTTCCCCCTTCTTTAACCCTTTTAATTTCTAGAAGAATTGTAGAAAATGGAGCAGGAACTGGATGAACAGTGTACCCCCCACTTTCATCCAATATTGCTCATGGTGGTAGATCTGTAGATTTAGCTATTTTCTCTTTACATTTAGCAGGAATTTCTTCAATTCTAGGAGCTATTAATTTTATTACAACTATTATTAATATACGATTAAATAATTTATCTTTTGATCAAATACCCTTATTTATTTGAGCAGTAGGAATTACAGCATTTTTATTATTATTATCATTACCTGTATTAGCTGGAGCTATTACCATACTTTTAACAGATCGTAATTTAAATACATCATTTTTTGATCCTGCAGGAGGAGGAGATCCTATTTTATATCAACATTTATTTTGATTTTTTGGTCATCCAGAAGTTTATATTTTAATTTTACCTGGATTTGGAATAATTTCTCATATTATTTCACAAGAAAGAGGAAAAAAAGAAACTTTTGGTTGTTTAGGAATAATTTATGCTATATTAGCAATTGGTTTATTAGGATTTATTGTTTGAGCTCATCATATATTTACAGTAGGTATAGATATTGACACTCGAGCTTATTTTACATCAGCAACTATAATTATTGCAGTACCAACAGGGATTAAAATTTTTAGATGATTAGCTACTTTCCATGGAACTCAAATTAATTATTCACCATCTATTTTATGAAGTTTAGGATTTGTATTTTTATTTACTGTAGGAGGGTTAACAGGAGTAATTTTATCCAATTCATCAATTGATATTACTCTTCATGATACTTATTATGTAGTAGCTCATTTTCATTATGTTTTATCTATAGGAGCTGTATTTGCTATTATAGGAGGTTTTATTCATTGATATCCTTTATTTACCGGATTATCTTTAAATCCTTATTTATTAAAAATTCAATTTTTTATTATATTTATTGGTGTTAATTTAACTTTTTTTCCTCAACATTTTTTAGGATTAGCAGGTATACCCCGACGATATTCAGACTATCCTGATTCTTATATTTCATGAAATATTATTTCATCTTTAGGTTCATATATTTCATTATTAGCTGTAATATTAATATTAATCATCATTTGAGAATCTATAATTAATCACCGAATTGCTTTATTTACTTTAAATTTATCCTCATCTATTGAATGATATCAAAATTTACCTCCTGCTGAACATTCATATAATGAACTTCCTATTTTAAGTAATTTTTTCTAATATGGCAGATTATATGTAATGGATTTAAACCCCATTTATAAAGGATTATCCTTTTTTTAGAAATGGCAACATGATCTAATTTTAATTTACAAAATAGAGCTTCCCCTTTAATAGAACAAATTATCTTTTTTCATGATCATACTTTAATTATTCTTATTATAATTACAATTTTAGTAGGTTATTTAATATCAAGATTATTATTTAATAAATATATTAATCGATTTTTACTTGAAGGACAAATAATTGAACTGATTTGAACTATTTTACCAGCAATTACTTTAATTTTTATTGCTTTACCTTCTTTACGTTTATTATATTTACTAGATGAATTAAATAATCCCCTTATCACTTTAAAATCAATTGGCCATCAATGATATTGAAGTTATGAATATTCAGATTTTCATAATATTGAATTTGATTCTTATATAATCCCCTCTAATGAACTTTCACCTAATAATTTTCGCTTATTAGATGTAGATAATCGTATTATTTTACCTATAAATAATCAAATTCGAATTATAATTACAGCAACTGATGTTATTCATTCTTGAACTATTCCATCATTAGGAGTAAAAGTTGATGCTAATCCAGGTCGTTTAAACCAAACTAATTTTTTTATTAATCGACCTGGAATTTTTTATGGGCAATGTTCAGAAATTTGTGGAGCTAACCATAGTTTTATACCTATTGTAATTGAAAGAATTTCAATTAAAAATTTTATTAATTGAATTAATAATTATTCGTCATTAGATGACTGAAAGCAAGTACTGGTCTCTTAAACCATTTTATAGTAAATTAGCATTTACTTCTAATGAATTTTATTTATAAAGAATGAATTTTATTTATAAAGAATTAGTTAAAAAATAACATAAATATGTCAAATTTAAATTATTACTTATAATAATGTAATATTCTTTTATCCCACAAATAATACCTATTAATTGATTAATTTCTTTCTTTTTTTTTTTATTAATTTTTTTAATTTTTAACATTATAAACTATTATATTTTTAATAAAAAAATAAATTATAACAATAAATTTAATATTAAATTTAAAAATTTAATTTGAAAATGATAAGTAATTTATTTTCAATTTTTGACCCCTCAACTAATTTATTTAATATTCCATTTAATTGAATTAGAACTATATTAGGAATTATATTTATTCCATATTCATTTTGATTAATCCCTAATCGACATTTTTTCTTTTGAAATTTTATTTTATTAAAACTTCATAATGAATTTAAAACTTTATTAAAAAATAATTATTTTCAAGGATCAACTTTCATTTTTATTTCAATATTTACATTTATTTTATTTAATAATTTTTTAGGATTATTCCCTTATATTTTTACAAGAACAAGTCATTTAACTTTATCATTATCAATTTCCCTTCCTTTATGATTAAGATTTATAATTTATGGATGAATTAATAATTCTCAACACATATTCATCCATATAATTCCTCAAGGAACTCCTTTTATTCTTATACCTTTTATAGTATTAATTGAAACTATTAGTAATATTATTCGACCTGGAACCTTAGCTGTTCGTTTAACTGCTAATATAATTGCAGGACATTTATTAATAACTCTTTTAAGAGGAACAGGACCTAGAATAAATTATTATTTTATTATAATTCTTATTGTAGTTCAAATTTTATTATTAATTTTAGAATCTGCAGTAGCTATTATTCAATCTTATGTTATTGCAATTTTATCAACTTTATATTCTAGAGAAGTAAATTAATGAAAATAAATTTTAATCACCCATTTCATTTAGTAGATTATAGTCCATGACCTTTAACAGGAGCTATTGGAGTTATAGTTCTTGTTACAGGAATAGTTAAATGATTTCATAATTTTAATATAAATTTATTAATTTTAGGATATTTAATTGTTATTTTAACAATATATCAATGATGACGAGATATTTGTCGTGAAGGAACTCTTCAAGGTAAACATACAATTTTAGTTACAAAAGGATTACGATGAGGAATAATCTTATTTATTGTATCTGAAATTTTTTTTTTTGTTTCATTTTTTTGAGCATTTTTTCATAGAAGTTTAGCGCCTAATATTGAAATTGGAGCTATTTGACCTCCAACAAGAATTATTCCTTTTAATCCTTTCCAAATTCCTTTACTTAATACAATTATTTTAATTAGTTCTGGAATTTCTGTTACTTGAGCACATCATGCTATTATAGAAAATAATAATTCCCAAATAACTCAAGGATTATTTATCACAATTATTTTAGGAATTTATTTTACAATTCTTCAAGCTTATGAATATTATGAAGCACCTTTTACTATTGCAGATAGAATTTATGGGTCAACCTTTTTCATAGCAACAGGGTTTCATGGATTACATGTTATTATTGGAACATTATTTCTTTTAATTTGTTTAATTCGACATTTAAATAATCATTTTTCAAGTAATCATCATTTTGGATTTGAAGCAGCAGCCTGATATTGACATTTCGTAGATGTAGTTTGATTATTCCTTTATATTTCAATTTATTGATGAGGAAACTAATTATTTATATAATATATTTAGTATATTTGACTTCCAATCAAAAAGTTTAATAATTTTAATATAAATAATTATTTTAATAAGATATATTTTATTAATTATTATATTAATTTCAAATATTATAATATTTTTATCTATCATTTTATCGAAAAAAACTTACTCAGATCGAGAAAAATGTTCTCCTTTTGAATGTGGGTTTGACCCTAAATCTTCCGCACGAATTCCTTTTTCTTTACACTTTTTTTTAATTACAGTAATTTTTTTAATTTTTGATGTAGAAATTGCTTTAATTTTTCCTATTATCCCTTTATTTAAAATAGTAAACTTTTTTTTTTGAACAAAAATTAGATTTTTTTTTATTTTTATTTTACTTTTAGGTTTATATCATGAATGAAACCAAAACATATTAAATTGAACAAATTAAAATTACTAGGATTATAGTTTAAATAAAACATTTGATTTGCATTCAAAATATATTGTTATATTAACAATTTATCTTAAATAAGAAGCAATTTTGCATTTAATTTCGACTTAAAAGAAAGAGTTTATAAATAACTCCTTATTTATTAATTGAAACCAAAAAGAGGTATATCACTGTTAATGATAAAATTGAATTTATTATTCCAATTAAAGAAATAAAAAGATTAAAATTAAGCTGCTAACTTAATTTTTAGTGGTTAAATTCCATTAATATTTCTATTTATATAGTTTAAATAAAACTTTACATTTTCATTGTAAAAATAAAAAATTTTTTTTTTATAAATATTTAAAGATAAATCTATCTCCTTAATATCTTAAAGATAAATCTATCTCCTTAATATCTTCAATATTATGCTCTAATTATAAGCTATTTAAATTTAATTACATATTAATAATAAAAATAAAATTATTATTATTCAAATAACAAATCTAAATAAATAAATTTTAAAATTATTTATTTGAAAAATAATATAAAATATAGAATATTTTTTTACAATTTCTAATAATCCAAATCCTCTATATAATTCACTTCAACCTAAATCAATATTTTTTAATAAATTCTGACCAAAATTAAGAAAATAATAATTTAATCCATAAGTTGATAAATTAGGTATAAATCACATTAAACATAAAAAATTTCTTAAATTATAAGTTAAAATAAATTTATTTGTAGAATAAATTTTTATATTACTAACTATATACCCTAACATCCCCCCAATTAAAATAACATAAATTACCATTATTTTTAAATTAAATGGTAAATAAATTATATAAGGATAAGAAAAAATTATTCATCTTAAAAATCTTCCTCTAACAATTCTCATAAATAATAACACAAATATTCTTTTTAATATAATATAATCTTCATCATATAAATTATAAACTCTAATTAAATTATATTCATTAATTATTAAATATATTATTAAACGAAAAGTATAAAATATTGTTAATCCTGTAGAAAGATAATAAAAAAAAAAAATTCTTAAATTTAAATTTCTAAAACTAACTAATTCTAAAATTAAATCTTTAGAGTAAAATCCAGCTAAAAAAGGAATTCCACATAAAGCTATATTAGAAATATTTATACATAAAGAAGTTAAAGGAATATAAAATCTAATACCACCTATAAATCGAATATCTTGAGTATCATTTATTATATGAATAATTACTCCCGCACATATAAATAATAATGCTTTAAATATAGCATGAGTTAATAAATGAAAAAAAGCTAAATCTGGTAACCCCATACTTAAAATTCTTATTATTAAACCTAATTGTCTTAAAGTAGATAAAGCAATAATTTTTTTTAAATCAAACTCATAATTTGCAGAAATTCCAGCTATAAATATAGTTAAACCAGATAATAATAATAATAATTTTAAAAAAAAAGTATTTAATAATAATATATTAAAACGAATTAATAAATATACACCAGCTGTTACTAATGTAGATGAATGAACTAAAGCAGATACTGGTGTAGGAGCAGCTATAGCTGCAGGTAATCAAGAACTAAAAGGAATTTGAGCTCTTTTAGTTATAGCGGCTAAAATAATTATTCTTCTTACTATAAATATTTCTCAATCATTGTTTATAAATTCTAAATAAAAAATATAATTTCAACTTCCATAATTTATTATTCAAGAAATCACTATTAAAATCAATACATCCCCAATTCGATTAGATAAAGCAGTTAATATACCAGCATTATAAGACTTCAAATTTTGATAATAAATAACTAAACAATAAGAAACTAAACCTAACCCATCTCAACCTAATAAAATTCTAATAATATTAGGTCTAATAATTAATAATATTATAGAAAAAACAAATAATAAAACTAATAAAATAAATCGCATTAAATTTAATTCTGATCTCATATATCTTTTTCTATAATAAATAACAACAGAAGAAATCAATAAAACAAATATTATAAATAATAAAGATATTCAATCTAATAAAACTGATATTACAATTCTTATAGAATTAAATGAAATAATTTCTCATTCTAAAAAAATAATTATATCATTTATAATAAAATAAATTATAAAAATAAAATTAATTATTCTTATTATAAATAAAAAAATAAAAGAAATAAAACAAATTGAATATTTTATATTAATAATTTAAAATGAAATTTATTCATATTTTTGACACCACAAATCAATATTTTATTTAAATTATTTAAATAAAATCAAATTATTCTATAATCAATTTTTAAAATTAAAATATTTAAAGGTAATCAATGTAATATTAATATTAAATATTCTCGAGATACACCAGTATAATATCTATAAATTCCTGAATAATATTTTCCATGCTGTACAAAAGAATATAAATATAATCTATAACCAGCACTAAAAAAAGAAATTAATATTAATATTATTATAGAAATTCAAGATCATCTTATTAAACTATTAATTAAACTAATTTCTCCCATTAAATTTAATCTAGGTGGAGCAGCTATATTAGAAGATATTAATAAAAATCATCATAATCTCATTGAAGGTATAAAATTTATTATTCCTTTATTAATATATAATCTTCGTCTATGTAAACGTTCATAACTAATATTAGCGAGACAAAATATTCCTGAAGAACATAAACCATGACCAATTATTATAATATAAGAACCAATAAACCCTCAATAATTCATTACTATAATACCTCTAATGACAATTCTTATATGAGCAACAGAAGAATAAGCAATTAAAGATTTAATATCTACTTGAGAAAAACACTTTAATCTAATATAAAACCCCCCAATTAATCTAATTACAATTCAAATATAATTTAATTTTAAATTTACTTCTTGTAAAAAAATCATTAAACGTAATAATCCATAACCCCCTAATTTTAATATAATACCAGCTAAAATTATAGAACCAGAAACTGGAGCTTCAACATGAGCTTTAGGCAATCATAAATGAACAAAATATATAGGTATTTTAACTAAAAAAGCTATAATTATACAAAAATATAACATATTTAAATTTATATTTATAAATTTTAAAAAATAAATTATTATACAATTTATATAATTAAAAATATAAAAAATACCTATTAACAAGGGTAAAGAAACAAATAAAGTATAAAATAATAAATATATACCAGCTTGAATACGTTCCGGTTGATATCCTCAACCAACAATTAATAACAACGTAGGAATTAATCTACCCTCAAAAAATAAATAAAATATAAATATATTTATTACTCTAAAAGTCAAATATAATATAATTAATAAAAATAAAATATTAAATAAAAAAAAATTTACATAAAAATTTATTTTATATAAATTTTCTCTAGCTATAATTATTAAAATACAAATTCAAATTCTTAATAAAATTAATCCATAAGATATAATATCACAAGATAATATGTATCTTATATTACAAAATAAATTTAATCTTATTCTTAAATTCATAAATAAAAATATTATTATAAATAATATTATTTGAACCATTCAAAATATATTTTTTATAAAACATAAAGGAATTATAAAAATTATTATTATTAAAAATTTTATCATTAAAATTAAATTATTTATAATAAATTAAATCTCTGAAAATAATCATTACCATGAGTACGAATTATAGAAACTAAAATAGATAATCCTAAAGCTCCCTCACAAACAGAAAATACTAAAAATACTATTAATATATATATGTCATATTCAATAAATCTTATATAATATAATAAAAAAAAAAAAATTCTTAAAACAATAAATTCTAATCTTAATAAAACAATTAACAAATGCTTATGTTTAGAAATAAAAATTAAATTTCCTACAACAAATATAATAATAAAAATAACTCATATATTTAAAATTATCATTAAGTTTTTATAGTTTAAAAAAAATATTGGTCTTGTAAATCAAAGTTAAGTTAATTATTTTAAAAACTTCAAAGAAAAAGAATTTCTTTATCAATAATCTCCAAAATTATTATTTTTTTTAAACTATTCTTTGATTTGAAATCATAAAATTATTTTTTTCTTTATTAATAATTATAATTTCTTTTTTTATATTAACTATAAATAACCCACTTTCTATAGGATTAATAATTTTAATCCAAACTTTATTAACTTGTTTAATATCAGGTATAATAATTAAAACTTATTGATTTTCTTATATTTTATTTTTAACTTTTCTAGGAGGATTATTAGTATTATTTATTTATGTTTCTAGAATTGCCTCAAATGAAATATTTAATTTTAAATTTAATTTATTTAAATTTATTATAAGTTTATTATTATTATTATTATTATTACAATTTATTTATTTTAATAATATTTATTGAATAAATTTATCAACTAATTCAGACATAGATAATTTTATAAATTTATTATTATTTATTAATAATGAAAATAAAATTAATTTAAGAAAATTATATAATAATCAAACTTTTATAATTATGTTAATATTAGTAATTTATTTATTTATTACTTTAATTGCAGTAGTTAAAATTACTAATATTTTTTATGGACCTTTACGACCATCAAATTAAATTACAAATGATAAAAAATTATTATTTAATTCGAAAAACTCATCCTATTTTAAAAATTATTAATAGATCATTAATTGATTTACCTTCTCCATCAAACATTTCAACTTGATGAAATTTTGGATCTTTATTAGCTTTATGTTTAATTATTCAAATTTTAACAGGATTATTTTTAACAATATATTATACAGCTAATATTGAATTAGCATTTTATAGAGTAAATTACATTTGTCGAAATGTAAATTATGGTTGATTAATTCGAACTCTTCATGCCAATGGAGCTTCATTTTTTTTTATTTGTATTTATCTTCATATTGGCCGAGGAATTTATTATGAATCATTTAATTTAAAATATACATGAATAGTAGGGGTAATTATTTTATTTTTATTAATAGCAACAGCATTCATAGGATATGTTTTACCTTGAGGTCAAATATCTTTTTGAGGTGCAACTGTAATTACTAATCTTTTATCAGCCATCCCATCATTAGGAGTAATATTAGTTAATTGAATTTGAGGGGGATTTGCAGTAGATAACGCAACTTTAACTCGATTTTATACATTTCATTTTTTATTACCATTTATTATTTTAATAATAACAATAATTCATTTACTTTTTTTACATCAAACAGGATCAAACAACCCTTTAGGATTAAATAGTAATTTAGATAAAATTCCTTTCCACCCATTTTTTACTTTTAAAGATTTAATTGGGTTTATTATTTTATTATTTCTTTTAACTATATTAACTTTAACAAATCCTTATTTATTAGGAGACCCTGATAATTTTATTCCAGCTAATCCTTTAGTTACTCCTGTTCATATTCAACCAGAATGATATTTTTTATTTGCTTATGCAATTTTACGATCAATCCCTAATAAGTTAGGAGGAGTAATTGCTTTAGTTATATCAATTTTAATTTTAATTATTCTTCCTTTTACTTTTAATAAAAAAATCCAAGGAATTCAATTTTATCCAATAAATCAATTTTTATTCTGATCTATAATTACTATTATTATTTTATTAACATGAATTGGAGCTCGACCTGTAGAAGATCCATATATTATTACAGGTCAACTTTTAACAATTTTTTATTTTTCTTATTTTATTATAAACCCTTTAATTAGTAAATATTGAGATAATATATTATTCAATTAATAAATAAAATTAATGAGCTTGTAAATTTAAGCATTTGTTTTGAAAACTTAAGAAAGAATTATTATTCTATTAATTTATACTAAAAAAAATTAATTAATTACAATAATAAAATTTTAAATCCTAAAAAAAATAATAAAAAATTTAAAGAAATAGGTAAATATCTTTTTCATGCTAAATATATTAATTTATCATAACGATAACGAGGTAAAGTCCCCCGAACTCAAATAAATAAAAAAGAAATTAATATTAATTTAAAATAAAATAAAAAACTTAAATTAAAACCCCCTAAATAAATTAAAACAAATAATAAACTTATAAATAAAATTCTTGAATATTCAGCTAAAAAAATTAAAGCAAACCCCCCACTTCTATATTCAATATTAAATCCAGAAACTAATTCTCTTTCTCCTTCAGCAAAATCAAAAGGAGTCCGATTAGTTTCTGCTAATCTTGAACTTATCCAACATAATCTTAAAGGAAATATTAAAATAATAAATCAAATTAATCTTTGATAATAAGAAAAACTTAATAAATTAAAATCCATAATTATAATAATTCTAGATATTAAAATCAAAGATAATCTAACTTCATATGAAATAGTTTGAGCTACTGAACGTAAACCTCCTAATAATGCATAATTAGAATTAGAAGATCAACCAGCTACTATTACTGTATAAACACCTATGCTAGTACAACATAAAAAAAATAAAACCCCTAAATTAAATCTAATTAAATTAAAATAATAAGGAATTAATAACCAAACTATTAATGATAAAATAAATCTAATTACAGGAGAAAAATAATAACAAAAATAATTTGAAAAATTAGGATAAGTCTGTTCTTTAGTAAATAATTTAATAGCATCAGAAAAAGGCTGTAAAATTCCTATAAATCCTACTTTATTTGGTCCTTTACGAATTTGAATATAACCTAAAACTTTACGCTCTAATAAAGTTAAATAAGCAACTCCTACTAACACCCCAATAATTAAAATTAATAATCCAATTATAATCAAATAAATATCATTAATAAACATTTACTATCTATATAATTAAATTATATATTAATGAATTCTAAAATCATCACATTTTTTCTGCCAAAATAGTTATATATATATATATATATATATATATATAATAAATAAAAATTAATTATTTTATAAATTTTTAATAATATTCAAAATATAAATTTAATTTAAATATTTAATCCTTTCGTACTAAAATATTTTATTTTTTAAAAGATAGAAACCAACCTGGCTTACACCGGTTTGAACTCAGATCATGTAAGATTTTAATGATCGAACAGATCAAAAATTTTAAACTTCTGCATTTAAATTTTATCTTAATCCAACATCGAGGTCGCAAACTTTTTTTTTTATTTGAACTAAAAAAAAAAATTACGCTGTTATCCCTAAGGTAATTTTTTCTTATAATCAATAAAATTGGATCATTTAATCACTTATATATGTTTCAATAAAAAAAAAAGTTAAATTTATTTTTTTGTCACCCCAACAAAATAAATAAATCAATTTTAATTTCTATATTTAAATATAATCTTAATTAAATTATTTATAAAACTCTATAGGGTCTTCTCGTCTTTTTAAATTATTTTAACTTTTTAATAAAAAAATTAAATTCTATATATATAAATAAGAGACAGTTTATATTTCATCCAATCTTTCATACAAGTCACCAATTAAATGACTATTGATTATGCTACCTTTGTACAGTCAAATTACTGCAGCCCTTTAATTAAAATCAGTGGGCAGATTAGACTTTATATTATTTACAAAAAGACATGTTTTTGATAAACAAGTGAATATAAAATTTTGCCGAATTCCTTTTAATTAATTTTTATAAAAATAATTTTATAAAATATTTATATACTAATTTTATCATTATATTTATCTTTTATTAATTAAAAAATTTTTTTTTATAAAAATATAAATTTTTTAATTAAATTTTATTTTCAATGAAATTATTTATAATAAAATAAAATTATTTAACAATATAAATTATATAAATTTCAATTAAAACTAATAAACTTTATATAAATTTAATTTAAAGCTTATCCCTTAAAATATAAAGTTTTGTAAAAAAAAAAATTAATTAATTAATTTTTTTTTTACAAAACTTAAAATTAAATTTTTTTCTAAAAAAACTAGATATATTTAAAAACGATTAACATTTCATTTCAAATTAATTATTAAAAATATTTATGCCACAATAACTTTATTAATTAATTATCTCTTTTAAATTCGAGAATTTTTTAAATAAAAATATTTATTAATAAACTCTGATACACAAGATACATTAAAATAAAACTACTTATTATTAATTTTTTTTTCATTTATTTCAAATTTCCCTCACTATACTAATTTACTATAAATTAATTAATTTTTTCTATAAATATACTTTAACCCCCATTAAATATATTTAAAAATTTTTTTATTAAAATTAATTTATTAATTTATCCCCCTCAAATTAATTAAATATTAATATCTTTTCAATGTAAATGAAATACTTTAATCAAGCTCTAATTTGTTCTTTCTAGAAACACTTTCCAGTACCTCTACTTTGTTACGACTTATTCCAACTTAATTATATATGAAAGCGACGGGCAATATGTACATATTTTAATTAATAATCATTTTATTAAATTAAATAAAATTACATTTAAATCCACCTTCAATTAATTATTACAAATTAATATTCATTTAAATAAATTTATTGTAATCCATTATATTCTTAATTATTATCTGCATCTTGATCTGATTTAATTTTATATATTAATTTTTAAATATTATTTTTATTTAAAAATATTTTTTTAACAACGATATACAAAATTTTAAATTAAGTAAATTTATTCGTGGATTATCAATTATTAAACAGATTCCTCTAAATGAACTAAAATACCGCCAAATTATTTAAGTTTCAATAAATAATTATTTACTATTTTAGTATTTTAATTTTAAATTTTTATAATAGGGTATCTAATCCTAGTTTATAAATAAAATTTATTAAATCATAATTATACATATAAAATTTAATTAAATTAAAATTTCACCTAATAATTTAAAATTTTTATTATATTTATTATTATTTATTAATTACTAATAAAATTTAATTTAATTTTTGTATAACCGCAACTGCTGGCACAAAATTTGTTATTAATTTAAATATTACTAAATCTTAATTTCTTAAATAATTTAATATTAATTACTACTTAAAATATAATTTATTATTTAAATAAATTAAATTTAACACTAAAATTTATATGTAAAATAAACTTATAATAAAATCATAAAACTATAATAAATTTATTATTATATGCAAATTTTTATGAATAGATATTTTTTTTTTTTTTTTTTATATTAAAATATTTAATATAAGTTATTAAACATTGAATAATTTCTCTTTTTTTCTCTTTATAATATTAATATTAAAACCAAAATTGGAAATTAAACAATATATATTCATATAAATTACAATATATTAATATAATTAATCTTAATTTTTTCAATAAGTTAAAGTATATATATAGATATTAATTAATTAAAAATTTAATATATTTTTTTATTTGCTTATGCATAATTTTAACTATTTAATTATATATTAAACCATTTTTAATAATTTTACATATAATAATAAATAATATAAA